CATGGAATAGATGAAAGAAATCAAAAAATGGATTTTTGTTCAAGAATGAAATCTTATTGGAACTGTCCATATCCGGTTCATCCTTCGGAACCAGATTCGGGATGTGATATGGTTCCGAAGGATGAATTGAGACGGTATCTTGTAAATACGTAATTATCTTGAATATATCAACCATTTCTTTCTTTTCCGCTCGCCTGGAAGGGACAAAAGAAACATCTTGTTTTTTATTCAACAATTTAGGATCTCTAGTGGACCTCTCAGTAGGATTCGAACCCAGATGAAGTTCTGACCATCTGTCAGAGAAAAAAGAACGAATTGATCTTGTAGGATTCCCAAGAAATTCTTCGATTTCTTCCGGAAGCAGATGATTATTCATCCGCTTCTCAGGTTCTGTGAATAGCCAGGACATGGAGGAAGATCCAAAAAGGCATTTCGGGAATCGATCTGATTCTATCTCTGTTCGTTCCGTTTGAAGAAAGGAAGGATCCCAAAGAATCGATCTCTCTTTTAGTTGCTGAATCTCTGTTTGATCGATCAATGTGTGATATTCTGAATTCTCATTTCTAACGGAATCGAAATGATCTCTGGATTGATCAGAAGAAGATCCTTTCCATTGGCTAGAATCCGTTACTTGAACGAAAATAGATCTTGTGGAATCATATTGAATATTTGACAATACATTCCGTACCTTGCTAAAAAACCGATCCTTGTTTACCAACCACACATTGTCTAACCAAATCCAATTCTCTCTCGAGACGTTCCTCAAAAAATACGATTCGTGCTGATTCTTCCCCCAACTAACGAAGAGATCTTGGCGGAATTGCCACATATGAAATTGAGCACAATTTTGCAAAGAAAGACCCCACTTGTTTCTCGAGAAGAGATGAGAAACATGCTCAATATCATTGGATTGCATAGTTGCCCCAGCTCCTTGTTGTTTGAAGAAACTCTCCCCCTGAATTGGTCTTTTTTCACGAAAAGCAGACATGAGATAACAAATCAAGTCTTTCCCTAAGATTTCGAATAGCTGTCCCGAATTCAAGTTGATTATGTTTCGTTTCTTCCTCGGAGAAAGACGATCAAACAATTCCCAATCATGGTCCTTGCGGATCGGATCATCCGTATAGGATAAAAAAAGAAACTCCAGATATTTGCTATCTTTCTCTTTGAATGAGATCTCAATTCCAGCTACGGTTTCATTAGATATCTGACAACTAGAATCCCTCTTTTTTCCGATCCGGTTCCTCCACCACCGCGAACCCCGGTTAGATTCAGGCATGATACGCTTTTTCTTTATTGGGATAACCCAAGTACTCTCTTGCGGATCCATGAAACAACTCTCAGAAATCTTTTTCCCTTTTGGAAGATACAGGAGCGAAACAATCAACCTATTTCTATTGGAAGACCAAAAAGATTCTTCCAATGTCTCCTTTCTGGGTCCAATGGAATTCATAGGTATAGGAAGAAGCCCCATCAAATAGAGATTTTTTCTTTCGACCATCTTTCGATTGTTAATACGAGATAGAAGGACCACTACTACAAGCAGTACTAAACCTTTGATCGTGAAATATCGATTGCTTGTTGCACCCTGTGAATCACGTGAAAGTAGGATACTCCAAATTCGGGGGTCAAAGAGTTTCATAAAACGTTCTTGGTGGAAAAAAATGTGAGTGAAAGATCCCACTGAATCGAATTTGATCCATGAATCTAAGAAATAGTGAGAATTCTTGATCTCTCTCAATATCTCTCTCAATTCGAATATCCAGGATTTGAATTGATGTCGTTTCATTGATTCCTCCTAAAGATTTCATTTCAATTGGAATTTGGTTATTCACGATGTACGATGATCCCTGTTAAGCATCCATGGCTGAATGGTTAAAGCGCCCAACTCATAATTGGCAAATTCGTAGGTTCAATTCCTGCTGGATGCACGCCAATGGGAACATTCAATAAGTCTATTGGAATTGACTCTGTATCAATGGAATCTCATCATCCATACATAGCGAATTGGTATGGTATATTCATACCATAACATATGAACAGTAAGAACTAGAATTCTTATCGATACTGGAACTCATAGGGAAGAAAATGGATTTATGGATGGAATCAAATATGCAGTATTTACAGAAAAAAGTATTCGGTTATTGGGGAACAATCAATATACTTTTAATGTCGAATCAGGATCAACTAGGACAGAAATAAAGCATTGGGTCGAACTCTTCTTTGGTGTCAAGGTAATAGCTATGAATAGTCATCGACTCCCGGGAAAGGGTAGAAGGATGGGACCTATTATGGGACATACAATGCATTACAGACGTATGATCATTACGCTTCAACCGGGTTATTCTATTCCACCTCTTATAGAGAAAAGAACTTAAAGCAAAAGACTTAATAACACGGCAATACATTTATACAAAACTTCTACCTCGAGCACACGCAATGGAGCCATAGACAGTCAAGTGAAATCCAATCCACGAAATAATTTGATCTATGGACAGCATCGTTGTGGTAAAGGTCGTAATGCCAGAGGGATCATTACCGCAGGGCATAGAGGGGGAGGTCATAAGCGTCTATACCGTAAAATCGACTTTCGACGGAATGAAAAAGAGATATCTGGTAGAATCGTAACCATAGAATATGACCCTAATCGAAATGCATACATTTGTCTCATACACTATGGGGATGGTGAGAAGAGATATATTTTACATCCCAGAGGGGCTATAATTGGAGATACCATTGTTTCTGGTACAGAAGTTCCTATATCAATGGGAAATGCCCTACCTTTGAGTGCGGTTTGAACTATTGATTTACGTAATTGGAAGTAACCAATTAGGTTTACGACGAAACCTAGAAATCGATCACTGATCCAATTGGAGTACCTCTACGGGATAGACCTCAACAGAAAACTGTTGAGTAACGGCAGCAAGTGATTGAGTTCAGTAGTTCCTCATAGAAAATTATTGACTCTAGAGATATGGTAATATGGAGAAGACAAAATTGTTTGAAGCGCGCACAGAACCGGAAGCGCCCCTTGTTTCAAAGAGAGGAGGACGGGTTATTCACATTTCATTTGATGGTCAGAGGCGAATTGAAAGTTAAGCAGTGGTAATTAGAAAGACCCTCCGGGGAAAAATAGAGATGTCTCCTACGTTACCCGTAATATGTGGAAGTATCGACGTAATTTCATAGAGTCATCCGGTCTGAATGCTACATGAAGAACATAAGCCAGATGACGGAACGGGGAGACCTAGGATGTAGAAGATCATAACATGAGTGATTCGGCAGATTTGGATTCCTATATATCCACTCACGTGGTACTTCATCATACGATTCATATAAGATCCATCTGTCTAGATATCATCATATACATCTAGAAAGCCGTATGCTTTGGAAGAAGCTTGTACAGTTTGGGAAGGGGTTTTGATTGATAAAAAAGAAGAATCTACTTCAACCGATATGCCCTTAGGCACGGCCATACATAACATAGAAATCACACTTGGAAAAGGTGGACAATTAGCTAGAGCAGCAGGCGCTGTAGCGAAACTGATTGCAAAAGAGGGTAAATCGGCCACATTAAGATTACCATCTGGGGAGGTCCGTTTGATATCCAAAAACTGCTTAGCAACAGTCGGACAAGTGGGTAATGTTGGGGTGAACCAAAAAAGTTTGGGTAGAGCCGGATCTAAGTGTTGGCTAGGTAAGCGTCCTGTAGTAAGAGGAGTAGTTATGAACCCTGTAGACCATCCCCATGGGGGCGGTGAAGGGAGAGCCCCAATTGGTAGAAAAAAACCCACAACCCCTTGGGGTTATCCTGCGCTTGGAAGAAGAAGCAGGAAAAGGAACAAATATAGTGATAGTTTTATTCTTCGTCGCCGTAAATAGGAACATTTAAAATCGAATCTTTGGAATTGGAAATAATGTGATGGGCGAACGACGGGAATTGAACCCGCGCATGGTGGATTCACAATCCACTGCCTTGATCCACTTGGCTACATCCGCCCCTTCCCTTATCTAGCTAAAGGATTTTCTCTTTTTTCCATTCATCATTAGACTTCAGATTAAGATCGAGATATTGGACATAGAATGCCAATTTAAAAAATGTAAAAAAAGGAGTAATCAGCCGTGACACGTTCACTAAAAAAAAATCCTTTTGTAGCTAATCATTTATTGGGAAGAATTGAAAAACTCAACAGGAGGGAGGAGAAAGAAATCATAGTGACTTGGTCTCGGGCATCTACCATTATACCCACAATGATTGGCCATACAATCGCTATTCATAATGGAAAGGAACATTTACCTATTTATATCACAGATCGTATGGTCGGTCACAAATTGGGAGAATTCGCACCTACTCTAACTTTCGTGAGACACGCGAGAAACGATAATAAATCTCGTCGTTAGTCGTTCTACTAAGTATTCATATGAAAAGAAAAGCCTTATCTTAATAGTATTTAGACTTAAGAGTCTTTATCTTTTATCTTATAGTAAGAGTATAGGTATATTGATTTTCTTTTTAGAGTATACTTAGAGTATACTAATAAGACTTAGACTTTTCTGACTTATCTTATACTATACTTCACCTAGGCACTTATCATTCATTGGCGGGGGAAAACTTTTATGATAAAGAACGAAAATAGAGAAGCAAAAGTTTTAGCTCAAAATA